TTGGCGTTGAGGGAATTGCACGGATAGAGATTCAAAAAAGAATCGATCTAATTCAAGTCATAATTTATATAGGATTCCCAAAATTCTTAATAGAAAATAGACCGCGGAGAGTCGAAGAATTGCAGATGAATGTACAAAAAGAACTTCATTGTGCGAACCGAAAACTAAACATTGCTATTACACGAATTGCAAATCCTTATGGACACCCTAATATTCTTGCAGAATTTATAGCTGGCCAATTAAAGAATAGAGTTTCTTTTCGCAAAGCAATGAAAAAAGCTATTGAATTAACCGAGCTGGCGAATACAAAAGGAATTCAAGTACAAATTGCGGGACGTATCGACGGAAAAGAAATTGCACGCGTCGAATGGATCAGAGAAGGTAGGGTTCCTCTACAAACCATTGGAGCTAAAATTGATTATTGTTCCTATACAGTTCGAACTATATACGGGGTATTAGGAATCAAAATTTGGATATTTGTAGACGAAGAATAATAAGACTTTACGTGTTTTTACATTATACCAAGTAATGGACAAAAAAAGAAAAACCCTTTTATTCTTTTTATGTTCAAGCAAAACAAAAAAAAGAGCAATTCTGCAATTCTAGAGGGTTCAATAAAAATTCGATTGATCATTTTATATAATTGCTATGCTTAGTGTGTGACTCGTTGGTTTTTTTAGGGCTAGGATTCAAAAAAACGGACCAGGGCCCAGAGTATGAACTAATAACTATAGCACTAATAACCAACTCATTGCTTCGCATTATCTGGATCCAAAGAACCAGTCAAGATAAAGATATAATATATTGGACATATCGTTGTAGCAACTGAAATCTTTTTTTGCATAAAGATAAAAAAACCAATCGAATTATGAGTTGTGAAGTTCTAAGTCGGAAAGCAAAATAGAAAAAAGTATGCGGATAAGTGGAAGGATGAGAGAAAGAGAGAACGGAAATATCAATGATATATGATTCCAATATGTAAGGTCGATGAGTCATCTCATAAAACGCAGTGTAATAAAGCATAAATTCAATAATGATTCATGCATAATTAGATGAATCCGCTTATAGAACAAAAAAATCAAGAGCCTCGAGCCAATAAAGACTGAGAAAATTGACTTAAGAAAAAAGGACTCCGCCAGAAAATTCAGACCTAACCATTAATCGAGAAGCAATGGGAACGATATAACCCGTGAATGCAGAAGATTCTATTGAAAATGAATCTTAATGATTCATTGGGTGGGATGGCGGAACAAACCAGGGACCTCCTCTTTTATTCTTTTATTTTGAGAGGTCATGAACGAACCCTATAACTAAAATAGATAATAACTAAAATAGATATGGAAAGAGTAAATATTCGCCCGCGAAAGTTTTTTTTTATTAGATTGATACATTTTTGTCGATCCCATATGATAAAAGGAAAAACAAAAGAAAGATGTTTTTATAACGATAACGTTATAAAAAAAGACATTGACATTATCTAGAAATAGAATACATGTTTAATTAAATAATATCTAAACGCGCTAGACAAATTTCGAATAGATTAACGAATTGATTAATTAGATGCAATTTCAAAGAATCCTATGATTCAGCATATTATTCATTAAACACATGTATATCTTCATAAAATCTGTTTTAGTCGTTTTATTCGCGAGGAGCTGGATGAGAAGAAACTCTCATGTCCAGTTCTGTAGTAGAGATGGAATTGAAAAAGAACCATCAACTATAACCCAAAAAGAACAAGATTCCGTAAACAACATAGAGGAAGAATGAAAGGAATATCTTATCGAGGTAATCATATTTGTTTCGGTAGATATGCTCTTCAAGCACTTGAACCCGCTTGGATTACATCTAGACAAATCGAAGCAGGGCGCCGAGCAATGACACGAAATGTACGCCGTGGCGGAAAAATATGGGTACGTATATTTCCAGACAAACCAGTTACAGTAAGACCCACGGAAACCCGTATGGGTTCAGGGAAAGGATCCCCAGAATATTGGGTAGCTGTTGTTAAACCGGGTAGAATACTTTATGAAATGGGTGGAGTAGCCGAAAATATAGCTCGAAAGGCTATTTCAATAGCGGCGTCCAAAATGCCTATAAGAACTCAATTCATTATTTCTGGATAGAAATGTAGAACCAAAGGAAAGAAGTCTTGTGTATAAAAAAACAATTGCAGGGTTTTCTTTCTTTTTTTTTTTTTTACTTCGTCCTTTGCTTTATTTTACATTAAAAAAACGGATAAAAAAAAAATGATATGATTCAACCTCAAACCCATTTGAATGTAGCAGACAATAGCGGGGCACGAGAATTGATGTGTATTCGAATAATAGGAGCTAGTAATCGCCGATATGCTCATATTGGTGATGTTATTGTTGCTGTGATAAAAGAAGCAGTACCAAATACGCCTCTAGAAAGATCAGAAGTGATCAGAGCTGTAATTGTACGTACTTGTAAAGAACTCAAACGCGATAACGGTATAATAATACGATATGATGACAATGCTGCAGTTGTGATTGATCAAGAAGGAAATCCAAAAGGAACCCGCGTTTTTGGCGCGATCGCCCGGGAATTGAGACAGTTAAATTTTACTAAAATAGTTTCATTAGCACCTGAGGTATTATAATATGAGACCGTGAGATAGTGATAGTATTTAAATAAAATAGATAAATTGGTAGATTATGTCTCACGCATATACTTTTAAGAATTTTCTTTAATAATTTTTATAAAAAAAGAACATGCTGATTATATCCAAATTCGGAAGCAACAATAATTTTAGTTTATCATGGGTAAGGACACTATTGCTGACATAATAACTTCTATACGAAATGCGGACATGGATCGAAAGGGAATGGTTCGAATAGCATCTACTAACATGACCCAAAACATTGTTAAAATACTTTTCCAAGAGGGTTTTCTCGAAAACGTAAGGAAACTTGTAGAAAATAACAAATATTTTTTGGTTTTAACCCTACGACATAGAAGGAATAGGAAAGGACCATATAGAACTCTTTTAAATTTAAAACGAATAAGTCGACCTGGTCTCCGAATCTATTCTAACTATCAACGAATTCCTAGAATTTTAGACGGGATGGGGATTGTAATTCTCTCTACTTCTCGGGGTATAATGACAGACCGAGCAGCTCGGCTAGAAGGAATTGGCGGAGAAATTTTGTGCTATATATGGTAAATTTTCTGCTATCCGAATTGTATCTGTAACTTCCTGTTTGTGAAAAAAACGAATAAAAAAGCCCAGTTGTCTAATATCACGCCTTCCTACATTAGTTCATACTTCAAGGAGGGTTTGTCTGGAATAAAAGAAGAAAAATGGATTCATGAGGGTTTAATTACTGAATCACTTCACAATGGTATGTTCGGGGTTCGTTTAAATAATGAAGTCAGATTCTAAGTTCTGTTTCAGGAAGGATCCGACACTCTTTTATATATATATACTACCAGGAGATAGAATAAAAGTTTAAGTAAGTCGTTATGATTCAAACGGGGGGGGGGGGGCGCAGAATTTATAGACCCCACAACAAAGATTCGAATGGTTCGGTGGTTTTTCAAGATTCCTTTCATGAGGATCCAATTCACGGTTCAAAAATTTCAAGAAACTCATTTTCTTCCAATCAGTAAAGTAGATTCGAAATTCAGTTAAGGAATAACAATTATGAAAATAAGAGCCTCCGTTCGTAAAATTTGTGAAAAATGCCGACTGATCCGTAGAAGGGGACGCATTATAGTAATTTGTTCCAACCCGAGACATAAACAAAGACAAGGATAATCTTTCGAAAAGGGACTCTCTAAAGGAACCGATGAACAAATCAAAATAAAAGATCTGTTTTGACATGAAATGGATATATCCATATATCTCTGACTTATATTTCGGAAATGATAAAATATGGCAAAATCTATACCAAGAAGCGGTTCACGTAGGACTGGACGTGTGGGTTCACGTAAAAGTGCACGGCGAATACCAAAGGGCGTTATTCATGTTCAAGCAAGTTTCAACAACACCATTGTGACAGTTACAGATGTACGGGGTCGGGTTATTTCTTGGTCCTCCGCCGGTACTTGCGGATTCAGGGGTACAAGAAGAGGGACACCTTTTGCTGCTCAAACCGCAGCAGGAAATGCTATTCGAGCAGTAACAGATCAAGGTATGCAACGAGCAGAAGTCATGATAAAAGGTCCGGGTCTCGGAAGAGATGCAGCATTACGCGCTATTCGTCGAAGTGGTATACTTTTAAGTTTCGTAAGGGATGTAACCCCTATGCCACATAATGGCTGCAGACCCCCTAAAAAAAGGCGAGTGTAGAAATAAACATTGAAGAGATTTCAAGAGAAATAAATGACTCAAAAATCTGACAAATAATATTACTATGGTTCGAGAGAAATTAAAAGTATCTACTCGGACACTACAGTGGAAATGTGTTGAATCAAGAGCAGACAGTAAGCGTCTTTATTATGGACGCTTTATTCTGTCTCCACTTATGAAAGGTCAAGCCGACACAATAGGCATTGCGATGCGAAGAGCTTTGCTTGGAGAAATCGAAGGAACATGTATTACACGCGCAAAATCTGAGAAAATCCCGCATGAATATTCTACCATAGTAGGTATTCAAGAATCGGTACATGAAATTTTAATGAATTTGAAAGAAATTGTATTGAGAAGTAATCTATATGGAACTCGTGACGCGCTTATTTGTGTCAAAGGTCCTGGATATGTAACTGCTCAAGACATCCTCTTACCACCTTCTGTGGAAATCGTTGATAATACGCAGCATATAGCTAACCTAACGGAACCAACTGATTTTTGTATTGGATTACAAATTGAAAGGAATCGAGGATATAATATAAAAACACCAAATAACTTTCAAGACGGAAGTTATCCTATAGATGCTATATTCATGCCTGTTCGAAACGCGAATCATAGTATTCATTCTTATGGAAATGGAAATGAAAAACAAGAGATCCTTTTTCTAGAAATATGGACAAATGGA